GATCATAGAAAAGATTCTCCTAAAGCGAACCAGCCTATCCTCTGTAGGGGGACCTACGCGGTGGTTGGAACAGAGACACATTTGGTTGTGAATTCCAATGTGGCGGATAAAATCATATATCTGCACGGCCCAATCAATAGTTCAAGTCACACACTCCCATAATCCATCTTCTCTTCGGAGAATGTACTTCAACTATTCGTATCAAATAAAGAATACAATACTTCGTAGTTAGTTGAAGAGAAATATCCAAAAAGATGTCTTATTCTTTTCAATAATCCATATTTGTAGCAATAAAACACTATTGTTCCTCCCCGAAATTATATATGATCGATTACAAATATCTATGATCTGTCTTCTCTATAAAGGACCTGAAATACCTTGCTTACGTATCATTGGAAAATGCATTAACATAAATACGGCAGTAAGAAGAGGTAATACAAAAGTGTGTAAACTATAAAAACGGGTCAAAGTAGATTGACCCACACTAGCACTTCCACGCAATAACTCTACTAAAGGTGATCCTATTACGGGAATAGCTTCAGGTACGCCTGTCACGATTTTTACTGCCCAATAACCGATTTGGTCCCGGGGTAAGGAATAACCAGTTACACCAAACGATGCAGTCAATACAGCCAGAACCACACCCGTAACCCAAGTCAATTCGCGAGGTTTTTTAAATCCGCCCGTGAGATACACACGAAATACGTGTAGGATCATCATTAGGACCATCATACTTGCTGACCATCGATGAACTGATCGGATTAACCAACCAAAGTTGGCTTCAGTCATTATGTATTGAACAGAGGCAAAAGCCTCCGTAACGGTCGGACGATAGTAAAAAGTCATAGCAAAACCCGTAGCTACTTGTACTAAAAAACAAGTAAGTGTGATCCCTCCTAGACAATAAAATATATTGACATGAGGAGGAACATATTTACTAGTTATATCATCTGCAATCGCCTGAATCTCGAGACGCTCCTCGAACCAATCATATACTTTATTGAGATAGGTAAACCAAGGGGACTCCCCCTCTGAGAACCGTAAATGAGAATTTCATCTCGTACGGCTCAAGCAGAAACACCCAAATACTGATTACAATGGATATGTAATAGAAAATTTGATCTTATTTATCCACTTGATTCAATCGTCTCTGAAGATACGAAGGAACCAAAATCCGAACTCTCTTCTTTGTTGTGATGAGAATGCCAAAATATCAAGTTAGCTCGTCTGTCTTTATGTTGATCGTTACAGGCCTCTTGAATCTTCTATTCCCCTATTTATTTGTTATTTGATTTGTTGTTTTTGTTTGTGCGTAATGCAGATTGACTATTGTTTACTGTTTTTTTTTTTGATAGGAATTCTCTTGTTGAGACCCTATGAATCGATTGAAACCTCAGATTCATACTAGAACCACGATGATTCAATAAAACCCAAAAACTAAGACCAAGGGTTCTATGAGTAAGAACTATTTGATCATCACTTATTCATAGATGTAATGACTAAAAATTCAGAGAAAGATTTGTCCTTCGGTCAAAATAAGCATGATTCTAAAGGAAGAAAAATCGTTCAATTTCTCAAATACCTCTTTGTTTGAAAATTTTTTGAAGTCCAGTCACGAGGTCTGAATAGTAGGTATGAATCATAGTTCAAATATTTCTTGATCTATTCCATATATTCCGTGCTCCAGATACTAGGATGAATATCCGACGAGGCAGAACCATCTCTGTCGAGATGACAGACCCATTCTCTGTACTATCAATAGGATCAATTATAACAAGTCGCACACTCATATTCCGGAAATACCGAAACAACGGAATTCCACGGTCAAACTACCAGAATGGACTATAAATCTGAGTCCTAAGTGATTCATTTTTGATTGAAAAGCTAGGGCTTCTGGTTCTTATGGACCTAATTCATTGAAATTCCATCCAGTAAAACGGAAGAATTATAAATCTCTAAAATAATAGATAGGAATATCGCAAATAGAGCCATTGCGACACCCATAAATGGGGTGGTTCCCCATCCAGGAGCCACTTTACCATATTCTGAATTCAATGGTTTCAATAAATCCCCTGTAATAGTTCGTCTTGGCCCAGATCTAGCACTACCCTCAACGGTTTGTGTAGCCATAAATACTATTGCATTGGTTGAGATCTGTTGACTTTGTATACTATTCCGTTGTAAATAAACGATCTTATCGTAGCATAGATCCATCGTGGTCTTGAAATTCTCTAATAATGGAAACAGCAACCTTAGTCGCCATCTCCATATCTGGTTCACTTGTAAGCTTTACAGGGTACGCCTTATATACCGCTTTTGGGCAACCCTCTCAACAACTAAGAGATCCATTCGAGGAACACGGAGACTAATTGAAGTAATGAGTCCCCCATATGGGGGACTCATTACTTCAATTAAGATAATGAAAAATCATTTCATTTTTTTAGTCGGGACCTTAGGCGGTTCTCGAAAAAATATAGCGAAAAAGATTATCCCTAAAGTCGAGACTAAGAGGAATGTATAAACCAATGCTTCCATAGATTCGATCGTTGTTTACAATTATAGCTTCCACACCTGTTCATTTAGGATTATTTCCCAGATAAAGAAAGGACAAGAGCAAAGAAAGGCGATGATTCAAATCAATATTTCTACGGTACCTTATGTCAAATCAAAAAAATCAAATATAGAGGCGAAAGATACCGGAGCAATGTTGTATCAGACTACCTGTCTCCTTGTAGTTGGATCTCCAAGTTTTTGGAATGCTCCAAATTCCACTTGAGCATCCAAATCTGGGTCAATCCCAGCAAAAACATCTCTGAACAAGGTTCGAGCGCCATGCCAAATGTGTCCGAAAAAGAAGAGCAAAGCAAACGTAGCATGTCCAAAAGTGAACCAACCCCTTGGACTGCTCCGAAAAACACCATCGGATTTCAAAGTAGCACGATCTAATTCAAAAATTTCACCCAATTGGGCACGTCTAGCATATTTTTTCACAGTAGCAGGATCGCTATAGCTGACTCCATTGAGTTCGCCACCATAGAACTCAACAGTTACACCCACTTGTTCGACACTATACTTCGATTCTGCCCTTCTAAAAGGAACATCGGCTCTCACAATTCCGTCTCCGTCCACCAAAACTACAGGAAATGTTTCAAAAAAAGTAGGCATACGGCGTACAAAAAGTTCATGCCCTTCTTTATCTCTAAAGATAGGGTGTCCTAACCATCCAACAGCTATCCCATCCCCGTTGTCCATTGAGCCTGCCCGGAATAATCCACCTTTCGCCGGATTATTACCGATGTAATCATAAAAAGCTAATTTTTCGGGAATTTTAGACCAAGCTTCCGATAAACTCAGATTTTCGGCTAGACTGGCGCCAACTCTTCGATATATTTCTTGCTGGAAGTATCCCTGATCCCACTGATAACGAGTGGGACCAAATAATTCGATCGGGGTAGTTGCTGAACCATACCACATAGTTCCAGCAACAACGAAAGCTGCAAAAAAGACAGCAGCGATACTACTGGAAAGGACAGTTTCAATATTGCCCATACGTAATCCTTTGTATAGACGTTGGGGTGGGCGGACACTAAGATGGAATAGACCTGCTAATATACCCAATGTACCTGCTGCAATATGATGAGAGGCTATTCCTCCCGGAACAAAGGGATCAAAACCTTCCGCACCCCACGCTGGATTTACAGATTGTACTTTTCCGGTTAGGCCATAAGGATCGGATACCCATATTCCAGGACCATACAAGCCTGTTACATGAAATGCGCCAAACCCAAAGCAAGCCACCCCTGAGAGAAATAAATGAATTCCAAAAATCTTGGGCAAATCCAAAGAGGGTTTTCCCGTACGTTCATCACAGAATATTTCTAGGTCCCAATACACCCAATGCCAGATAGCTGCTAAGAAGCACAAGCCAGAAAACACAATATGTGCCCCGGCCACACCTTCGTAACTCCAAATACCCGGATTCGTTATAGTTCCTCCTGTAATACTCCAACCGCCCCATGAATTGTTTATTCCTAAACGAGTCATGAAGGGTATAACGAACATACCCTGTCTCCACATTGGATCAAGAACGGGGTCAGAAGGATCAAAAACTGCTAATTCGTATAGAGCCATCGAACCGGCCCAACCGGAAACTAGAGCTGTATGCATTATATGGACAGAAAGCAGCCGACCGGGATCATTCAATACGACGGTATGAACACGATACCAAGGCAAACCCATGGAAATACCCCTTTCTCAAAGAAAAAATAGATACTATGTAACTTTATCACATTGGAAATAACTATGCTATGGACCTCACCTTTTCATTGGATTATCTCGAAACAAGGGTTAATATTTATTCTGTTCCGTTAGTAATAATTGAACAATTCTGTTCGTAGGAACAAAGAGAAGCAGATCTATTCTATACCCAATAAGTACCAATACGCAATGGGGGGATTAATCCTATTTTTTGTGAGCGAATGTATAGATACTTGTTTCTCATTCGAACGATCCGTTCGTAAGAATTTTCCTTTATTCCGTCTTCCTCTATGAATCTTCCAATCTATCGATAAAATACGATAAACGACAATATTATGAAGACAATAAACCATTGTTTGTTACGTTTCCACATCAAAGTGAAATAGAATACTTCATTTTTCTTTCATTTAATGCCCATTGGTGTTCCAAAAGTACCTTTTCGGAGTCCTGGAGAGGAAGATGCAGTTTGGGTTGACGTATAGTGTGACTTGTCAGACATATTGGGTCATATGGGATTTCCCCGTTCTCTCCCCCGATCGAGATATCCTCTGTTTCGCCCAAGAAAGATTGATTGAACCATCAATAATTCGAAGCGTGAAGTGCAATTAGATCAATTTATTTGGTTGGAGGATCAATATTCTCAATTAAAAGAATTTATGGTTGGCTTGGACCAATAAAATGAAGTATACAGGCTCCGTTCAGAAAATACCAAGGTAATCCATGTATGATTACCACCCTATCAGAAATGATTCCTTTATACCATATGAGTGATCCCAAATTGCCAATTAATGGAATAATATGATGAATACATCGAATATTTTGTGGAAGGCATGAAAATGAAACAAATTGAAAAAAAAAAAAGAAGTCATAGCAAAAAGAAGTGGTACTGGGATCATTTGTCCTATATGTGCAAATCGAATTCGGGCAGATCTTTACCCGGAGTAGAGCATAAACCTAAAAGAGTGGAAGAGGCCCATTCGGGAACAAGAAAATTACATCGTGATTTAGATCTCGATGAAACAATACATCAATGAGGGGTTAGCTCGATAAGTTCAGTGAATTCTTTTTTGATTTTATAGGGAAGCAAGTCAAAACTCATGTTTCTTAAAAAATGGAAGAAAAAGCCCGCTACGAAAAAAGAAATAGGGCTGGAATCGACAATTTCTTTTTTTTTTTTTCTCAATTTTGATTTTTTGAACCGTATGCACCCAAAGGTGCGTGTACGGTTCCTAAGGAATAGAATTTTGTCCTAATCAACCGACTTCATCGAGAAAGATTACTTTTTTTAGGCCAAGAAGTTGATAGCGAGATCTCGAATCAACTTGTTGGTCTCATGGTATATCTCAGTATAGAGGATGATACCAGGGATCTGTATTTGTTTATAAATTCTCCCGGCGGATGGGTAATCCCAGGAATAGCTATTTATGATACTATGCAATTTGTGCCACCAGATGTGCATACAATATGCATGGGATTAGCCGCTTCAATGGGATCTTTCATCCTGGTTGGAGGAGAAATTACCAAACGTCTAGCATTCCCTCACGCTTGGCGCCAATGAGTTTTTTTATTTGAGAGAAAAAAAGACTATGCCTTCGTCATATGGAATATGAATAAAATCATAATAATATTAAGTAATAATAGCATGGCATTTCAAGTTCGATATGAGCAAACTATTCTTATTTTTTCATAATATGAGATTATGTATCGAGATAGTAGTATGAAAGAAAGGTTATTTCCGACTTGATCTTATGTATCGGGGTCCATTTCAGCGTCACAAACCTTTTTGCTTCCACATCAGAAGTCTCTTTCCAATATTTATGTTATGAAAGAGTGTGAAAATAAAAAAAAAAAGATCATTTTTGACTTATTTTTATTTGATCGGATCAGAAAGAAACTTTGGGATTGCTGAATCACAGACGAGATAAATATATAAAGCAACGGAACCATCATAGTATTTTTTGATTACTCCGAAAGGAAGGATGGTAAATGGATCATTCAACGATCTGGGTCTGATAGATTCGACTTGTCTCTTTCTTCGATGAAAAAAGAGAAAAAAAATTCCATTACAGAGCCGTATGCACAAAAGATGCCTGTACGGTTGTTCAATTCTATCTTTTTCTCCCTGCTTGTTATTCTTTATCCCTTCCCTTCGCCCAATCATGCGAGATAGAGGAATCGTTCATTATGTTATATCATCAGGGTTATGATCCATCAACCTGCTAGTTCTTTTTATGAGGCACCCACAGGAGAATTTATCCTGGAAGCGGAAGAACTACTGAAACTCCGCGAAACCCTCACAAGGGTTTATGTACAAAGAACGGGCAACCCTTTATGGGTTGTATCCGAAGACATGGAAAGGGATGTTTTTATGTCAGCAACAGAAGCCCAAGATTATGGCATTGTTGATCTTGTAGCGATCGAAAATACCGGGGATTTCGCATAAATCTTTGATTCCATTTCGAATCATAATTTGAATGAACCCTTATTTGATCTTTTATCTTCTTACCTGGGTAAAATATGAAATGGAAGTAATTCATAATCATCCGGTTAGGATCGATCTAAACCAGCCCATTCTGTATATGATTCAGCATGCCAACTATTAAACAACTTATTAGAAACACAAGACAGCCAATCAGAAATGTCACGAAATCCCCCGCTCTTCGAGGATGTCCTCAGCGTCGAGGAACATGTACTAGGGTGTATGTGCGACTCGTTCAGATCATGAGCTAGAACAAATGAGACGATTTTTACAGTATCAATGACTCGTACCAATGAATAGAATGGAAGAACTCCATTCACTATCGAAAAATAAAGATCTCTCATATACCTCTATTTGTATGGAATTTATGGTTTCCATTGGTGCAAATCCAATCACCTCGATTTGAGATGAAAAGCAATTCCCATTGGTAGCAAATGGTTATCCATTAAGCGGGGGAATGATATTTAAGAAGCAGAAAGATTATGCTCCTACTCTTGCAAGAACGGACTAACAGGGTCAGCTACCTATTCAACCTTCATAATTAAATGCCGTCACTGTATGGATAGATCCCATTGAAAAAAGACCTATTACTCGATAATTCATCGGTAGAGCCAAAGAGCGTGAACTGTACAAGTTACCAATAACATTGATTAAATGAGGAAAGGGGCTCCGGTGTATAGAGAGGACCTCGCCGTTTAAGAAGTAACCATAGAAACGATGGAAGCCACTATTTGTCCATTTACGATTTATTTTATACCTAATATCGGTACAATTTCTTTTTTTTTTTTTTGAGGTGAAATGCCTGGAAGAAATAAAAAAATCGTGGTTGGGAAGGTTATAGTAGCAAAAGCCATTGGAATTTTGATTTTAATTTTATACATCGGAAGAATCCGTTTTGTTATTAATAAACCAGGAGAGGGGAAAAGAATGACTGAAAGAAAAGAAATCAATTAGTTATTCATCAAAGTTTCTTTTGATTCAATGACCAGAGTTAGACGAAGATATATAGCTCGGAGACGTAGAAAAAAAATTCGTTTATTTGCAGCAACCTTTCGAGGGGCTCATTCAAGACTTACTCGAACTACTACTCAACAGAAAATGAGAGCTTTGGTTTCCACTCATCGGGATAGAGGCAGGCGAAAGAGAAGTTTTCGTCGTTTGTGGATCACTCGGATAAATGCAGTAACTCGTGAGAATAGGGGATCCCATAGTTATAGTCGATTAATACTTGATCTGTACAAGAGGCAGTTGCTTCTTAATCGTAAAATACCTGCACAAATAGCCATATCAAATAGGAATTGTCTTGACACGATTTCCAATGCGATCATCAAATAAGGAGATTGGAAGGAATTCACTGGAATACTTTAAACGGAGTTCCCCGGAGAATGAACTCCGGGAGGGTATAGTATAAATTCGTATGATAAGATAAGTAGTAGGAATGAACGAACACGTTTCAATAAAAAAAAAAGATTTATTCTTCCCCCATTCTTTTTTTTATTATTACATTACGGCGCGACAATCTCTCGGCTTTTTCGAAGAAAACTTCAATCTGAGTTCGAATTAGAGTTTTGATTCGATTGAGAGGAATAGGCTTATTTATTTCTGGTTCTAGGACCAGTAGTTCTAGGGATCGACCCGGTTCTCTCAAACTGTTTCTCATTATTAAGAAAAGGTAACGAAGATAAAATACGAGCTTGTTTTATAGCAATAGTAATTAATCGTTGTTGTTTCAAGGTTAATCTATTCACTCGTCTAGATAATATTTTTCCTTGTTCACTAATAAATTGATTAATTAAACTCATGTTTCTATAATCAATTCGATCCCCCGATCCAATTGGGGGCAAACGCCTATGAAAAGATCGCTTGGATTTATGAAAGGGCCGCTTGGATTTATCCATGGTTTATTTCTTATTTCTAAAATCCTATTTCTTCATTCATCTCGGATCCGACCAAAATAGGACTGGATTTGTATATATTATATATATATATGTAATTTCTTCCTCTTCCTTGGAAGAGTGGCACACGCGTTCCGTTCGATTTATTTCTTTATCTCCCCATGAATCGTATGTTTGTAACAATAAGGGCAGAATTTTTTCAAGTCCAATTGACTAGGTGTATTGTGTCGATTCTTTTGAGTAATATATCTGGAAATGCCCCGCGATTCTTTATTCAAACCATTTCGGACACAACTGGTACATTCCAAAATAACTACTACTCTGACATCTTTACCCTTAGCCATGAACCTCCTTTGGATTTTGAATTCACTCAATTCTTCTATTTTCGATTCGAACCGAAGCGAAGAAGAAAGGAATGAAAAATAAATAGACGAGAAGTTGCTAACTCGAAATCCAATTCAATTATGAAAGATTTCGTTGCAATCAATAGAGTAATCAAATTATTAAGTAATACAAATATTTCTAACTATCAATTATTCCCAATCCCAGTATTTCATTTAGTATCTTGTATGATCTTGAACAGCCTGCCCTCGACCCACATTTCCATTTCTGTTCTCCCTATATTAACCCGAACCCGAGTTTCGATGAGATTCAATCCACTTTTATTCTTTACTCTTTCTTTCCTATCCTAAAGAACTGAAAAAAGGGGGGGGGTTAGTCACAGAGAATTTATTGTATCTCTAATCTTCTTGATCCCTTCCCATGTCAATAACTAGAATGAAAAAAAGGGGAATGTCAACGCATCTGGGAATAAACGATTGATCTCTATCAATAGACCCGCCAAAGACCCGAACCATAGAGTAGTTAGCACAGGTGCCGTGGAGAGATATGTTTTTATATCTCGCATTGAAAATCCTCCTTCTTTTTCTTTAACTTTATTGACTTTATTGTATATTGTAATACATATATGATCAGATGCATATGTAGTTAAAGATCATTTGTACGGGGAATCTCTAACCAAAATGGATATATACAACGATCCGGTAGATGAAATCTACCTGTCCCTAAAACAGAAAAAGATGAACCCTCTTTCCTGAGCACTACTGATAAATATTCATTCCTTTATACGTTTATACGTTAGGTATGTATATAATTCTTTATGAGAATGAAACCAAAAAACCAAAAAGAAGAAATGGCAAAAGAAATTCTATTTAGATAGAGGAAATTATGATGTGGAAAACAAAACATGGATTCCCTACAACGGCACTGTACAACAAATGAAAGGGATGTAGCGCAGCTTGGTAGCGCGTTTGTTTTGGGTACAAAATGTCACGGGTTCAAATCCTGTCATCCCTACTTATCACTTCTC